AAGTTAAGTATGAATCATAGCTCTAATACTTCGTAATCTATTTCATATATTCCGTGCTCCAGATACTAGAATAAATATCTGACGAAGTCAAAAACCATCTCTATCAAGATAAGATGACAGACCCATTTTCTGTATTATCAATAGGATCCATTATAACAAGTCGCACACTCATATTCCAGAAATACAGAAAGAAAGAAATTCCACGATCGAACTACCAAAATAGAATAGCATAAAATGGGCTAAAAAAACGAGACCAAAATGCTTCACTTTGTATTGAAAAGCTAGAATTTAGTGATTCTTGTAAATCTAATTCATTGAAATTCCATCTAGTAAAACGGAAGAATTATAAATCTCCAAAATAATAGATAGGAATACCGCAAATAGAGCCATTGCGACACCCATCAAAGGAGTAGTCCCCCACCCTGGAGCTACTTTACCATATTCCGAATTCAATGGTTTCAATAAATCCCCTACAATAGTTCGTCTTGGACCAGATCTAGAACTCCCCTCAACGCTTTGTGTAGCCATAAATCCTTTTTTGTATTAACTGAGATCTGTTGACTTTGTATACCATTCTGTTGTAAATAAATGATCTTATCATAGATCCATTGTGGTCTGGAAATTATTATTTTTTTATTATTATATAATAATGGAAACAGCAACCCTAGTCGCCATCTCTATATCTGGTTTACTTGTAAGTTTTACGGGGTATGCCTTATATACTGCTTTTGGGCAACCCTCTCAACAACTAAGAGATCCATTCGAGGAACACGGGGACTAGTTGAAGTAATGAGCCCCCCAATCTTGGGAGGCTCATTACTTCAATTAAGATAATGAAAAATCATTTCACCTTTTTAGTTGGAACTTTAGGCGGTTCTCGAAAAAAGATAGCGAAAAAAATTATTCCTAGAGTTGATACTAAGAGGAATGTATAAACTAATGCTTCCATAGATTCAATCGTGGTTTACAATTATAGCTTCCATATCTGTTTATTTAGAGCGTTCCCGGATAAAAAAAGAGCAAGAGTCAAGACAAAGAAAAGGCGGGGATTCAAATCAAGATGTCCCCAGTACCCTATGTCAAAGTCAAATTACAAAAAGAAAATAGAGACGAAAAATCAGAGATTAATGTTGTATCAAACTACTTGTCTTTTTGTAGTTGGATCTCCAAGTTTTTGGAATGCTCCAAATTCCACCTGAGCGTCTAAATCTGGATCAATACCAGCAAAAACATCTCTGAACAAGGTTCGAGAGCCATGCCAAATGTGTCCGAAGAAGAAGAGCAAGGCAAACGAAGCATGTCCAAAAGTAAACCAACCCCTTGGACTGCTACGAAAAACACCATCGGATTTCAAAGTAGCACGATCTAATTCAAAAATTTCACCCAATTGTGCGCGTCTAGCATATTTTTTCACAGTAGCAGGATCGCTATAACTGACCCCATTTAGTTCACCACCATAGAACTCAACAGTTACACCTACTTGTTCAACACTATACTTCGATTCTGCCCTTCGAAAAGGAACATCGGCTCTAACAATTCCGTCTCCATCTACTAAAACAACCGGAAATGTTTCAAAAAAAGTAGGCATACGACGTACAAAAAGCTCACGCCCTTCTTTATCTCTAAATAGAGGATGTCCTAACCACCCAATAGCTATTCCATCCCCGTTGTCCATTGAGCCTGCTCTGAACAATCCACCCTTTGCGGGATTATTTCCGATGTAATCATAAAAAGCTAATTTTTCAGGAATTTTAGACCAAGCTTCGGATAAGCTTTGATTTTCAGCCATCCCAGTATCAACTCTTCGATATATTTCTTGCTGGAAGTATCCTTGATCCCATTGATAACGAGTGGGACCAAATAATTCAATGGGGGTAGTTGCTGAACCATACCACATAGTTCCAGCAACAACAAAAGCTGCAAAAAAGACAGCAGCGATACTACTGGAAAGCACGGTTTCAATATTTCCCATACGTAATCCTTTGTATAGACGTTGGGGCGGGCGGACACTAAGATGGAATAGGCCCGCTAATATGCCCAATGTTCCTGCTGCAATATGATGAGAGGCTATTCCTCCCGGAACAAAAGGATCAAAACCTTCCACACCCCATGCTGGATTTACAGATTGTACTTTTCCGGTTAGCCCATAAGGATCAGACACCCATATTCCAGGACCATACAATCCTGTTACATGAAAAGCACCAAACCCAAAACAAGCCACTCCTGAGAGAAATAAATGAATTCCAAAGATCTTGGGCAAATCTAAAGAAGGTTTTCCTGTACGTTCATCACAAAATATTTCTAGATCCCAATACACCCAATGCCAGATAGCTGCCAAGAAGCACAAGCCAGAAAACACAATATGCGCTCCAGCCACACCTTCATAACTCCAAATACCCGGATTCGTTATAGTTCCTCCTGTAATACTCCAACCACCCCATGAATTGGTTATTCCTAAACGAGTCATGAAGGGTATAACGAACATACCTTGTCTCCACATTGGATCGAGAACAGGGTCAGAAGGATCAAAAACTGCTAATTCATAGAGAGCCATCGAGCCGGCCCAACCAGCAACCAAAGCTGTATGCATTATATGGACAGCCAGCAAACGACCGGGATCATTCAATACGACGGTATGAACACGATACCAAGGCAAACCCATGGAATACCCCCTTAATCAACGAAAGATAGACACTATGTAACTTTATTGCACTGGAAAAAACTATGTTCTGGACCTCCCTTTTTTCAGTGGATTATCTCGGAGAAAGGATTCCATTTTTTTTTAGTATTTTAGTCAGAATGTCACAATTCTGTTTGTAGGAACAAAGAGAAGCAGATCTATTCTATACCAGATAAGTACCAATACGCAATGGTAGGTTGACTCCATTTTAGATGAGCGAATGCATACGGATTTGTTCATCATTCAAAGAGCCTATTCGTAAGAATTTTACTTTATTCATTTTGTCTTCTTTTTTTTTTATGTTATGAACTTATCGAATCCGCGCAAATAACAAATAAAATAAAACAAAAAAATAAAGAAAATAGAAAAAAGAATAAAATAAAAGCCAATATCCAATATAATATTATTAAAACAATAAATTCATATAATATTATAAAGACAATAAATTCATTGTTACGCTTTCACATCAAAGTGAAATAGAGTACTTCATTTTTTTTTATTTCATTTAATGCCTATTGGTGTTCCAAAAGTCCCTTTTCGAAATCCCGGAGAGGATAGTTCAAATTGGATTGACGTATAGTGCGACTTGTCAGAGACATTGGGTCATTATGGGATTTCCCCGTTCTCTACCCCGATCGAGATATCCTCTATTTCACCAAAGAAGGATTGATTAAATCATCCAAAAATTAGAGCGTGAAGTGGCAATAAAGTTCAATTAGATCTATGCTTTGGAGGTATTCAGATTAATATTATCAATTAGAATAATTTATGGTTAGCTTGTTTGGAACAATAAAATGAAGTATCCAGGCTCCGCTTAGAAAAACCCCATTAGTACTATATCCATGATTACTATTTGTATCATATTCTATTTATATATTTTATAAATTAGAAATTAGAAATCGGAGTAATTTCAAACTACAAATCATAATCAATCGAATAATTTGATAAATACGTCAAATATTTTGTGGAAGACGTGAAATGAATTGAAAAAAAGGAAGTTGTAGCAAAAAGAAATGGTATTGGGGGCATTTGCCCTATATGTGCAAATCCAAATCGGGCAGATCTTTACTCGGAGTAGAGCACAAACCTAAAAGAATTAAAGAAGCCCACTCAGGAACAAGAGAATGTTATCGTGATTTGAATTGGATCCCGATGAAAGAATACATCAATGAGAAGTTAGTTTGATAAGTTTAATGAATTTTTTTTTATTATTTTATTTATATTCTTTATAGGTAAATAGGTAAACGGGTAAAAAAACCATTTTTCTTGAAACTTTCTTGAAAAATGGAGGAAAAACCCCTTCGTTATTCGTTAAATGGGATCTACATATTGATTCTTTTTTTCGCAATTTTTGATGAACCGTATGCATTAAAAGGTGCATGTACGGTTCCTAAGGGATAGAATTTGATCCTAATCAACCGACTTTATCGAGAAAGATTACTTTTTTTAGGTCAAGATATTGATAGTGAGATCTCGAATCAACTTATCGGTCTTATGGTATATCTCAGTACAGAAAGTGAGATCAAAGATTTGTATTTGTTTATCAACTCTCCTGGCGGATGGGTAATACCCGGAATAGCTATTTATGATACTATGCAATTTGTGCGACCAGATGTACAAACAGTATGCATGGGATTAGCCGCTTCAATGGGATCTTTTATTCTGGTCGGAGGAAAAATTACCAAACGTCTAGCATTCCCTCACGCTTGGCGCCAATGAGTTTTTATTTTTTATTTTATTTCAAAGAAAAAAAGAAAGCTATGCCTTCGCCATATGAAATATGAATATTAAGTAATAATAGCATGGCATTTCGAATTCAATATAAGAAATTTTTTTTATTTCGTTTTAACATTAGATTATGTATTGAAAGAGTAGTATGAGATATTAAGGGCAGTTCCGATTTTATCTTATTTATCGGGAGCCTATTTCAGTGTCACAAACTTTTTTTTTTGTTTTCACACCAGAAGGTTCTTAAATGCTATTTATATTATTATAAATTATGAAAGAGGACAAAAAAAAGATTATATTCTTTTTTTTCATTTTTTTTTTTCAAATAAAAAAAAAGAAACTTTGGGATTGCTAAATCACCGATGAAATAAAGCAACGGAGCCACCATAGTATTTTGTTTTTATTAATTCCTCCCAAGGAAAGGGTGGTCATTGTATCATTTACCGACCGAGGCTTTGTAGACTCTCTATTTTTCTTCGGTAAAAGTGAATTCTCTTGTAGAGCCGTATGCAATGCGCAAGCAATGCCTGTACGGTTGTTCAATTCTATTATTATCTTATATCATCAGGGTAATGATCCATCAACCTATAGCTGCTTTTTATGAAGCACAAATAGGAGAATTTGTCCTGGAAGCGGAAGAACTACTGAAACTGCGCGAAATCCTCACAAGGGTTTATGCACAAAGAACAGGCAAACCCTTATGGGTTGTATCTGAAGACATGGAAAGGGATGTTTTTATGTCAGCAGCAGAAGCCCAAGTTCATGGAATTGTTGATCTTGTAGCAGTTGCATAAAAAATAGCAGGAATTTCACACAAATCACGATTTGAGATTTTAGTTTCTTACCATTTTAGTTTCTTACCGAGGTTTCATATTCTATATTCTATTAATTTGAATTTTATTAATTTTAATAAAATATTAAAATAGAATAGGAATATAGAAAAAATTCATAATCATCCGGTTAGGATCGATCTAAACCAGCCCATTATGCATACGATTCAACATGCCAACTATTAAACAACTTATTAGAAACACAAGACAGCCAATCAGAAATGTCACCAAATCCCCCGCTCTCGGGGGATGCCCTCAGCGCCGAGGGACATGTACTAGGGTGTATGTGCGACTCGTTAAGATTTCAGATTGTGGGTTGGGACAAAAGAAAAAATTTTTCCACTATCCGTGATCAGTACCGATGAATAGGATAGAATGGAAGACTCTCCTTCACTCTCTTAAACGAAAAAAAAAAGATCTAGAATATGCTTCTATTGTGTATCAAATTTATGGTTTCTATTGGTGCAAATTCAATTACCTCAATTTTCAATTAAAAATGCGAAAGAATTCCCTATTGGTAGCAAATGATTATCTGTTAAGCAGGGCAAATCTTATTAAAATTAAAAAACCGAAAATGGATGCCTCTACTCTTGCAAGAACGGACTAACAAGGTCAGCTAATCAGCTAATCCACATAATTAAATACCGTTACTGTAAAAGCGGATCTCGTTGTGAAAGACCTACTACTGGGGAATTCATGGGTAGAGCCCAAAAGTGTAAACTGTACAAGTTAACAATAGCATTGATTCGATCAAGTAAGGGGCTCCGGTGTATAGAGAGGACCTCGCCGTTTAAGAAATAACCATAGAAACGATGGAACCCACTATTTATTTATCCATTTCTATTTACTACTTATTTTTATTTACTATATTTTTGTTTGATACCCAGTACCAATAAAATTTCTTATTTCAAGGCGAAATGCTTATAAAAAAAAGAAAAAATAGTGGTTGGGAAGGTTAGAGTAGCAAAAGCCGTTGGAATTATTATTTTATACATTGGAATAATCCGTTTTGTTAGTCTAGAAAAGGGAAAAAGAATAACTGAAAGAAAGGAAATCAATTAGTTATTTACCAAAGTTTCGTTTATTCAATGACCAGAATTAGACGAGGATATGTAGCTCGGAGACGTAGAACAAAAATTCGTTTATTCACATCAAGCTTTCGTGGGGCTCATTCAAGACTTACTCGAACTATTATTCAACAAAAAATAAAAGCTTTGTTTTCGGCCTATCGGGATAGAAATAGGCACAAAAGAAATTTTCGGTGTTTATGGGTGACTCGTATAAATGCAGCAATTCGCGAGAATGAGGTATCCTGTAGTTATAGTAGATTAATAAACAATCTGTACAAGAGACAGTTGCTTCTTAATCGTAAAATACTTGCACAACTAGCTATATTAAATAGGAATTGCCTTTATCTGATTTCCAATGACATGATAAAATAAGGAGATTGGAAAGAATCCTTCGGAATGTTTGACTTTGACATGGAATTGCTTGGAAAATGAATTCCGGGAAGGTAGAATAGAAATAAGTATAATAAAATATGATCATAATACATAATATGATCAAGTAGTCAAACTGAACAAAAACATTCAATAAAAAAATATTTATCAATAATTCAATAAAAAAATATTTATTTTTTTACTTTATCCCCAATTCTTTTTTTTTACGACACGACAATTAAATCCGGATTCCTGGATTTTTATCGAACAAAAAATCAACCGACGTTTGAGTTCGGATTGAAATTTTGATTCAATTGAAGAGTAAGCCTATTTTTTTCTGGTTCTAAGACCCGTAGTTCTAGCGACCAACTCGTTTTTTTCAAATTGTCTTTCATTATTAAGAAAGGGTAATGAAGATAAAATACGAGCTTGTTTTATAGCAATAGTAATTAATCGTTGTTGTTTTAAAGTCAATCTATTCACCCGTCTAGATAATATTTTTCCTTGTTCACTAATAAATCGACTAATTAAACTCATGTTTCTATAATCAATTCGATCCCCCGATCCAATCGGGGGCAGACGCCTACGAAGAGATCGCTTGGGCTTAAGAAAAAGTCGCTTGGATTTATCCATGGCTTGTTTATTTTATTCCTTTTTTTCGCGAATCCTATTTCCTTTGATCGGATCAAAAATGCTAATGATTTCGAATTAAGAAATAGGATTTTGCTTATTTCTATTTAAATATATATATTAACATATGATATGCTAATATATGATATGTCAATATGTCATTTTTCATCTTCCTTGTAAAAGTCACACGCAGTTGATCGATTCCATCTATTTCTTTATCTCCCCGTGAATTGTATGTTTGTAACAATAGGGACAGAATTTTCTCAACTCCAATCGACTAGGCTTATTGTGTCGATTCTTTTGAGTAATATATCTAGAAATGCCTATTGATTTCTTATTAACACTCTTTCGAACACAACTAGTACATTCTAAAATAACCCTTATTCGGACGTCTTTACCATTGGCCATGAACCTCCTTTTGGTTTTTATTCACTCAACTCTTCTATTTTCCTATCCGAAACGAAGAAGAAAAGAAGGAAAAAATACAAGTTACTAACTTGAAATCAAATTATGAAAGATTTTGTTGCAACCAATATAGTAAAAGTAAAAATAAGTAATACAATGATTAAAAATTCTATTTACATTAGAAAGAATAGAAGTACAGTCTTTTTATTTTATTTCAACTTCTTGTATGATACTGTTGCCCTAACCGCATTTCCACTTCTGTTCTCTTAATTTAATTAAAGATTTAATTAAAGTAAATTTACTTTTTAATTTACGTGAAGCTTGAACCCAGTTCCGTGTTTGGCTGAGGTTGAATCCACTTTTATTCTTTCTCTTTTCTAACTTATTCGAATTAGAAAAAAGGGGGTAGTAGCCAGAGATATTTAATTGTGTCTCTAATTTTCTTCACCCCCCCCCCCCGTGTTAATAACTAGAATGAAAAAAAAGGGAATGTCAAAGCATCCGGAAAAAAACGATTGATCTCTATCAATAGACCTGCTAAAGACCCGAACCATAGAGTACTTATTACTGGTGCTACGGATAGATATGTTTTTAGATCTCGCATAAAAAATTCTCCTTCTGTATTCTTTATTGTAATACATAACGGCAATACATATATGATCAGATGTATATATATAGTTAAATTAAAGGACACTCGCATTTGTTTTGTACGCGGAATTCTTAATTCAAATTGAGAAATGTACAATAATTTGATAGATAAGATTTTCCTCTTCTTTCAAAATACGTCTCTTTCCGTCCGGGCATTCACGAAATTTACGGCGGATTTCGTATTTTTTTTCATATGTATATAAGTTTATTATTATATGTATTATATGTTATATGATATGAGACAAAAAAAAAGAAGAAATGAAAAGATAAGTTATGTATCTCAATGGAGAAAATATGGAGAAAGTGAAATGAAATAAATATGTGGAAAACAAGACAGGGATTCTCTACAATGACATTGTAGACCAATTGAAAGGGATGTAGCGCAGCTTGGTAGCGCGTTTGTTTTGGGTACAAAATGTCACGGGTTCAAATCCTGTCATCCCTACTTATTACTTCGCCTCTGAGCAATACAATAACAAGGGATCAATTGAGATCAATTAAAATTGGACATACCTAATCATAAATTAATATGATATGCTTTATATCATATTATTATTTATATATATATTTATATATATTTCTATATAATAATATAGAATATAGTTTCTATATGAGATAGTATAGGCATTCAAGATGTAGTGGAGTAAAAAAAAAAAAAAGAATCTTTTTACTTACAGCTTTCTTTTTTGTAATAAATTTTTAATAAAAAAGTAATAAAAAAGCGCTCTTAGTTCAGTTTGGTAGAACATGGGTCTCCAAAACCCAATGTCGTAGGTTCAAATCCTACAGAGCGTGAGCCCATTCTTGTTTTGTTAAGTCAAAAATTTTAGGGAAAAGCTTGAACAGCAATCTTAATTTGACCTCCTGTGGATTAAAAAACGGAGGAGGTCAAAAAAAAGGGTATTAATTAATCACAGATCCAACTGGTCACCACGTCTATATTGTAAATAAGCAGTTACGAATAATCCAGCCAAAGTAATAGGAATTAGACCTAAGACGATTCCAAATAGAAAAACTTCAATCATTTCAATTTGTTTGAAAAGAGAAAAAAGGAGGTAATATCTATCTTTAAATATTAATCCATATTGCCCATAAATCTCAATAACCAAGAATTGGAAATTGACACGGTAAGGAACTAGAAAATGGAATACTGCAAAAAAAAAAAATTCTATTTTTTTTTTTATGAATTGCTCATTGAATTAATTTCAAATAAGTCGTATCTTGTTCAGACTAATAAATATAACTAAAGTTATAGTTAAAGCTACTAATAGAAAACCAAAATAACTAGTTAGAGTGGGCATGAAGGAGCTAAATAAACTATTTTTTTTATCCATATATTTGTAAAATACTTTCCTAAATTCAATTTTTGAAAGATACGAAGATAAGCAAAAATACCAATCGAAAGCTTTTTATTTATTAATCATTTATCAATTATTATCATTATAGATTATAGACAGCACTCAAAAAAAAAAAAGAGCAATATTAAAGTAGAAAAAGAAATCAACTGATCATCTAAAAATCTACCTATCCTATCTCCGAATCAAAAGATTAATTGGACAACTCTTGAGAAATAAAAGAACAAACTAAATTGAAATATTAAAGAAATATTAAAATAATAATTAATAATATATTAGAAGAAC